TTAAAAATAAGCTAAATAAAGCTTTTGGGCTCATACCTCAAATATAAAGGAAATCCTTTTTTTTAAATTTAATAAAGTGCCTGATTAAAGGATTATTCTGATAGGATAAATTATGTAATTTTATTTACCTTTATTATATTTTATAGAATTAAACTATATCTAATAACTTCAAAAATTATTGTGCATCTTACACTAAAATATAAAATATAATTTTATAATATGAATAATTTCATTTTAGAATATTTAATTCTTATTTTTAATTCTTTTAATGCCTAACTCTAATAAAATATTTTTTTTATTTATTTTATTTTTTAGAACATTAGTTTCTGTCTCCTCTAATTCATGATTAGGATGTTGAATTGGATTAGAAATTAATTTACTAAGATTTATCCCCCTCATTAACTCCCCCAATAATCTTTTAAATTCAGAAGCTTCATTAAAATATTTTCTTACTCAATCAATTGCTTCAATTAATTTCTTATTTTCAATTTTATTAAGATTATTTTTAATAAAAAATTTATTTAATAATTTCTTTTCAATTATTATTAATTCATCATTATTAATAAAAATAGGTTCAGTACCTTTTCATTTCTGATTTCCTAACATTATAGAAGGACTTTCTTGATTTAATTGTTTTATTTTAATAACATGACAAAAAATTACCCCTATAATTTTATTATCTTATTATTTTAATTTAAATTTTTTATATTTTGTTATAGTATTTAATGTTTTAATTGGGGCTATTGGGAGATTTAACCAATCTTCATTACGTAAATTAATATCTTTTTCATCAATTAATAATTTAGGTTGAATAATTTCTTCAATAATTATTAGTGAAAATCTTTGAATAATTTATTTTATTTTTTATTCAATTTTTACATTTATTATATGTTTTATATTTTATATTATTAATATTTTTTTTATTAACCAATTATTTTTTTTTAATATAAATTTTTTAATTAAAATTTCAATTATAATTAATTTTTTATCTTTAGGAGGTTTACCTCCTTTTATAGGATTTTTTCCTAAATGACTTGTTATTAATTATCTTTTAAATAATAATTTTTTTATTATTTCTTTTATTTTTGTTATATCAAGATTAATTTTATTATTTGTCTATATTCGTATTATTTATTCTTCTTTATTATTTTTTTCTTTTAAATTAAAATGATTTAAAATTTTTATTAAAAATAATTTTTTAATTTATATTTATTTTTTTAATTTTATTTCTTTATTAGGTATAATTATTAGAACTCTTTTTTTCTAAGGTTTTAAGTTAATATAAACTAATAATCTTCAAAATTATTTATAAAGAAATTTCTTTAAGCCTTAGTATTAATTACACCATAAAATTTGCAATTTTATATCATTATTTGAATATAAGACTAATAAAAGAGATCATATCCCGTAAATAAATTTACAATTTATCGCTTATAGCTCAGCCATTTTATTTGCGAAAATGACTTTTCTCTACAAATCATAAGGATATTGGAACTTTATATTTTATTTTTGGAATTTGAGCAGGAATAGTAGGTACTTCTTTAAGTTTATTAATTCGAACTGAATTAGGTAATCCAGGATCATTAATTGGAGATGATCAAATTTATAATACTATCGTAACTGCTCATGCTTTTATTATAATTTTTTTTATAGTAATACCAATTATAATTGGAGGTTTTGGAAATTGATTAGTTCCCTTAATATTAGGAGCTCCTGATATAGCTTTCCCCCGAATAAATAATATAAGATTTTGACTTTTACCTCCCTCTTTAACTTTACTTATTGCAAGTAGAATTGTTGAAAATGGAGCCGGAACAGGATGAACAGTTTATCCCCCACTTTCATCTAACATTGCTCACAGAGGATCATCTGTTGACTTAGCTATTTTTTCTTTACATTTAGCAGGAATTTCATCAATTTTAGGAGCAATTAATTTTATTACAACTATTATTAATATACGAATTAATGGTATATCATTTGATCAAATATCTTTATTTATTTGATCTGTTGGTATTACTGCTCTTTTATTATTATTATCATTACCTGTTTTAGCTGGAGCTATTACTATACTTTTAACTGATCGTAATTTAAATACCTCATTTTTTGATCCAGCTGGAGGAGGAGATCCTATTTTATATCAACATCTATTTTGATTTTTTGGTCATCCAGAAGTTTATATTTTAATTTTACCAGGATTTGGTATAATTTCTCATATAATTTCTCAAGAAAGAGGTAAAAAGGAAACTTTTGGTTATTTAGGAATAATTTATGCTATAATAGCAATTGGTCTACTTGGATTTATTGTATGAGCTCATCATATATTTACAGTAGGAATAGACATTGATACTCGAGCTTATTTTACATCCGCTACTATGATTATTGCAGTACCAACAGGAATTAAAATTTTTAGTTGATTAGCCACTATTCATGGAACTCAAATTAATTATAGACCATCTATATTATGAAGATTAGGATTTATTTTCTTATTTACAGTAGGAGGTTTAACAGGAGTTGTTTTAGCTAATTCATCAATTGATATTACTCTTCATGATACTTACTATGTTGTAGCTCATTTCCATTATGTTTTATCTATAGGAGCTGTATTTGCTATTTTTGGAGGATTTATTCACTGATATCCTTTATTTACAGGATTAACAATAAATCCTTATTTATTAAAAATTCAATTTATTTCAATATTTTTAGGAGTTAATTTAACCTTTTTCCCTCAACATTTTTTAGGTTTAGCTGGTATACCTCGACGTTACTCAGATTATCCTGATACATTTATTTCTTGAAATATTCTATCATCTTTTGGGTCATACATTTCTTTATTTTCAATAATTATAATAATACTTATTATTTGAGAATCAATAATTAATCAACGTTTAATTCTTTTTTCATTAAATATACCTTCATCTATTGAGTGATATCAAAATTTACCCCCAGCTGAACATTCATATAATGAATTACCTATTATAAGTAATTTCTAATATGGCAGATTATATGTAATGGATTTAAACCCCATTTATAAAGGATTATCCTTTTTTTAGAATATGGCAACATGATCTAATCTTAATTATCAAAATAGAGCTTCTCCATTAATAGAACAAATTATTTTTTTTCACGATCATACCTTAATTATTTTAATTATAATTACAATTTTAGTTTCATATTTAATAATTAGTTTATTTTTTAATAAATATATTAATCGATTTCTTTTAGAAGAACAAATAATTGAATTAATTTGAACTATTTTACCAGCTATTACTCTTATTTTTATTGCATTACCATCGTTACGACTTTTATATTTATTAGATGAATTAAATAATCCTTTAATTACTTTAAAATCAATTGGTCATCAATGATACTGAAGATATGAATATTCAGACTTTAATAACATTGAATTTGACTCATATATAATTAAATCTGATGATTTAAATAATTTTCGATTATTAGATGTAGATAATCGAATTACCTTACCTATAAATAATCAAATTCGTATTTTAATTACTGCTACTGATGTTATTCATTCATGAACTGTCCCATCATTAGGAGTAAAAGTGGATGCTAATCCAGGCCGATTAAATCAAACAAGATTTTTCATTAATCGACCTGGAATTTTTTATGGTCAATGTTCAGAAATTTGTGGAGCTAATCATAGTTTTATACCTATTGTAATTGAAAGAATTTCAATTAAAAATTTTATTAATTGAATTAATAACTATTCATCATTAGATGACTGAAAGCAAGTACTGGTCTCTTAAACCATTTTATAGTAAATTAGCAATTACTTCTAATGAAAGAATTAGTTAATTTATAACATAAATATGTCAAATTTAAATTATTACTTTAGTAATATTCTTTTATTCCTCAAATAATACCTATTAATTGAATTTTTTCATTATTTTTTTTTATTTTAATTTTTATTATTTTTAATATTATAAATTATTTTATTTTTAATTATAAAAATAATCATAATAATTTTAATAATAATAAAATTATCAAAAATAATTTATACTGAAAATTATAAATAATTTATTTTCAATTTTTGATCCATCAACTAATATTTTTAATTTATCAATTAATTGATTAAGAACTTTTATTGGTTTAATATTTATCCCATATTCATTTTGATTAATTCCAAATCGTCATTTTATTTTATGAAATTTTGTTTCCTTAAAATTACATAAAGAATTTAAAACTCTTTTAGGTCCTAATAGATTTAATGGATCAACTTTTATTTTTATTTCATTATTTTTTTTTATTTTATTTAATAATTTTTTAGGATTATTCCCATATATTTTTACTAGAACTAGTCATTTAAATATTTCATTATCTTTATCATTAACTTTATGATTAAGATTTATAATTTATGGGTGAATCAATAATACTCAACACATATTTATTCATATAATCCCTCAAGGAACCCCAACTATTTTAATACCATTTATGGTATTAATTGAAACAATTAGAAATATTATTCGTCCTGGAACTTTAGCTGTTCGACTTACAGCTAATATAATTGCCGGTCATTTATTATTAACTTTATTAAGTAGAACTGGAACAAATATACCTAATTATTTAATTTTAATCTTAATTTTCATACAAATTATATTATTAATTTTAGAATCTGCTGTTTCAATTATTCAATCTTATGTTATTACTATTTTAAGTACCCTTTATTCTAGAGAAGTTAATTAATTAATGACATCAAATCATAATCATCCTTATCATTTAGTAGATTATAGACCTTGACCATTAACTGGAGCTATTGGAGTAATAACTTTAGTAACTGGATTAGTAAAATGATTTCATAATTTTAATTTTAATTTAGTTATTTTAGGTTATATAATTATTTTATTAACTATATATCAATGATGACGAGATATTTGTCGAGAAGGTACTTTCCAAGGTAAACATACAATTTTAGTTACAAAAGGTCTTCGATGAGGAATAATTTTATTTATTATCTCAGAAATTTTTTTTTTTATTTCATTTTTTTGAGCATTTTTTCATAGAAGTCTTTCTCCTAATATTGAAATTGGATCAATATGACCTCCTATAAGAATTATAGCATTTAACCCATTCCAAATTCCTTTACTTAATACTATTATTTTAATTACTTCAGGTATTACAGTTACATGAGCTCATCACGCCCTTATAGAAAATAATTTTACCCAAACTTCACAAAGATTATTAATTACTATTTTATTAGGAATTTATTTTACAATTCTTCAAGCATACGAATATATTGAAGCTCCTTTCTCAATTGCAGATAGAATTTATGGCTCAACATTTTTTATAGCAACAGGATTTCATGGTCTTCATGTAATTATTGGAACTATATTTTTATTAACTTGTTTCATACGACATTTAAATAATCATTTTTCTAATAATCATCACTTTGGATTTGAAGCAGCTGCCTGATATTGACACTTTGTTGATGTAGTTTGACTTTTCCTTTATATTTCAATTTATTGATGAGGAAATTAATTATTTATATAATATATTTAGTATATTTGACTTCCAATCAAAAAGTTTAATTATTATTAATATAAATAATTATTTTAATAATAATAATAACATTAATTATAATTACTTTATCTAATATTTTTATAATAATTTCATTTATTATTTCAAAAAAATCTTTCCTCGATCGAGAAAAATGTTCACCATTTGAATGCGGATTTGACCCAAAATCTTTATCTCGAATTCCATTTTCATTACACTTCTTTTTAATCACAGTTATTTTTTTAATCTTTGATGTTGAAATTGCATTAATTTTACCTATAATCTCAACTTTTTCAACAGTAAATTTCATAATTTGATTTAAAATTAATTTTTTTTTTATTATTATCTTATTAGTAGGACTTTATCATGAATGAAATCAAAATATATTAAACTGAACAAATTAAGGATTATAGTTTATTTTAAAACATTTGATTTGCATTCAAATAATATTGAATTTTCAATTTATCTTAAATAAGAAGCAATTTGCATTTAATTTCGACTTAAAAGATAGAGTTAATAACTCCTTATTTATTAATTGAAACCAAAAAGAGGTATATCACTGTTAATGATAAAATTGAATAAAAATTCCAATTAAGAAATATATGACAATTAAGCTGCTAACTTAATTTTTAGTGAATAAAATCATTAATATTTCTTATATATATATATATATATATATATATATATATATATATATATATTTATATAGTTTAAATAAAACTTTACATTTTCATTGTAAAAATAAAAAAATTTTTTTTTATAAATATTTAAAGATTCATTAATCACCTTAATATCTTCAATATTATGCTCTTATTTAAGCTATTTAAATAAATTATAATTAAAATAATAAAAATTATTACTCATAAAATAAATCTAAATAAATAAATTTTAAAATTATTTAATTGATAAATTATATTAACTAAAGAATAAAACTTAATAATTTTATATAACCCCTGTCCTCTATATAACTCTCTTCATCCTATATCAATATTTTTACTTAATTTTTGACCAAAATTTAAAAAATAATAATTTAACCCATAAGTTGATAAATTTGGTAAAAATCATATTATTACTAAAAATCTTCTTAAATTATAAAATATTAAAAACTTATTAAGAGAATAAACATTTATATTACTAATTAATCAACCTATTATTATCCCAATAATCATAACATAAATTACTATTATTTTTAAAGAAAAAGGTAAATAAATTATATAAGGAAAATAAAAAATTAATCAACTTAAAAATCTTCCAGAAATTAATCTCATAAATAATAAAATAAATATACTTTTTAATATAGTATAATCCTCATCATATAAATTATAAATTGATAATAAATTATAATCACTAATCATTAAATATATTAATAATCGAATAGTATAAAATATTGTTAAACCTGTTGAAAAATAATATAAATAAAAAATTAATAAATTTAAATTATTTATTCTTACTATTTCTAAAATTATATCCTTAGAATAAAATCCAGCTAAAAATGGAATACCACATAAAGCTAAATTAGAAATGTTTATGCATAAAGAAGTCAAAGGAATATATATTCTAATTCCACCTATTATACGAATATCTTGATTATTATTTATTATATGAATAATAACACCAGCACATATAAACAATAAAGCTTTAAATATAGCATGAGTTAATAAATGAAAAAAAGCTAAATCATAAAACCCTATTCTTAAGATTCTTATTATTAAACCTAATTGACTTAATGTAGATAGAGCAATAATTTTTTTTAAATCAAATTCATAATTTGCACAAATACCCGCTATTATCATAGTCAATCCAGAAAATAATAATAAAAATTTTAAAAAAAATATATCAATTAAAACATTATTAAATCGAATTAACAAATAAACTCCTGCAGTTACTAAAGTAGAAGAATGAACTAAAGAAGAAACTGGAGTTGGAGCAGCTATTGCAGCAGGTAATCAAGAACTAAAAGGAATCTGAGCTCTCTTTGTTATTGCAGCAATAATAACTAATAAACTAATAATTTTTATAGAAAAATCATTTCTTATAAAATTTAAATAAAAAATGTAATTTCAACTACCATAATTTAATATTCAAGAAACCAATATTAAAATCATAACATCACCAATTCGATTTGATAAAGCAGTTAATATCCCAGCATTATAAGACTTAATATTTTGATAATAAATTACTAAACAATATGAAACTAAACCTAAACCATCCCAACCTAAAAAAATTCTAATTATATTAGGTCTAATAATTAATAAAAGTATCGAAAATACAAACATTAAAACTAAAATAATAAATCGATTTAAATTTAATTCTGATCTTATATAACTTCGTCTATAAAAAATAACTGATGAAGAAATTAAAGATACAAATATTATAAATAATAAAGATATTCAATCTAATAAAATAGAAAATACAATATTTACTGAATTAAAAGAAATAATTTCCCACTCTAAAAAAATAATTAAATTATTCATAATAAAATAAATTATCATAAAAAAATTAATTAATATAAAAAAAAATAAAAAAAAAAATCTAATAAAACAAATATAAAACTTATTAAATTTATTAATAACTTAAAATGAGTTTATCATATATTTGACTCCACAAATCAATATTTTTATTTAAATTATTTAAGTAAAATCAAATTATTCTATAATCAATTTTTATAATTAAAATATTCAAAGGTAATCAATGTAATAATAAAATTAAATATTCACGAGAAGTACCAGTATAAAATCTGTAAATTCCTATGTTATATTTACCATGTTGAGTATAAGAATATAAATATAATCTATAACCAGCTCTAAAAAATGATATACATATTAATATAATTATTCTTAACCATGATCATCTAACTAATCTATTAATTAATCTAATTTCACCTATTAAATTTAATGAAGGAGGGGCAGCTATATTTGAAGATATTAATAAAAATCATCATAAACTCATAGTAGGTATAAAATTTATTATACCCTTATTAATAAATAATCTTCGTCTATTTAATCGCTCATAATTTATATTTGATAAACAAAATATTCCTGAGGAACATAATCCATGCCCAATTATTAAAATATAAGATCCTATGTACCCTCAATAATTTATAGTTATTAAACCTCCAATTACAACTCTTATGTGAGCAACAGATGAATAAGCAATTAAAGATTTCATATCAATCTGACAAAAACACTTTATTCTAATATAAAACCCACCAATTAAACTAATTACTACTCAAATAAATCTTAGTTTTAAATTAATTTTTTGCAATATAATTAAAATACGTAAAAGACCATAACCCCCTAATTTTAATATAATAGCCGCTAAAATTATAGAACCAGAAATTGGAGCTTCTACATGAGCTTTAGGAAGTCATAAATGAACAAAGTATATTGGTATTTTAATTAAAAAAGCAATAATTAATCTTAAATATAAAATTAATAAATTATAGTCATAAAATTTTATAAAATATATTATTATAAAATTTATATTCTTATAAATATAAAAAATTCCTAATAATAAAGGTAAAGAAGCAAACAAAGTATAAAATAATAAATATATACCTGCTTGAATTCGTTCTGGTTGATAACCTCAACCAATAATTAATATTAAAGTCGGAATTAATCTTCTTTCAAAAAATAAATAAAATAAAAATAAATTTATTATTCTAAAAGTTAAATATAATATTAATATTAAAATAATAATATTAAATAAAAATAAATTTATATAAAAATTATTCTTATATAAACTTTCTCTAGCTATAATTATTAATCTTCTAATTCAAATTCTTAATAAAATTAAACCATAAGAAATTATATCACACCCTATTATATAACTTAAATTACAAAAATTTATAATATTAATAGTTATATTTATAAACATTAATATTATAAATATTAATAATATTTGAACCAATCAAAATATATTTTTTTTAAAACATAAGGGAATTATAAAAACTATTATTATTAAAAATTTTATCATTAAATTAAATTAAAACTTTGAAAATAATCATTTCCATGTGTTCGAATTATAGACACTAAAATTGATAGCCCTAATGCCCCCTCACAAACAGAAAAAACTAATAATACTATTAATATATATAAATTATAATTAATTATTATTAAATATAATAATATTAAAAAAAAAACTCTTAATACCATAAATTCTAAACTTATTAATACAATTAATAAATGCTTATGTTTTGATACAAAAATTATATTCCCGAACATAAATATAATAATAACAATTAATCTTATATTTAACATTTGTTTAATTAGTTTTTATAGTTTAAAAAAAACTTTGGTCTTGTAAATCAAAAATAAGAATTTTCTTTAAAAACTTCAAAGAAAAAGATTTTCTTTATCTATAATCTCCAAAATTATTATTTTTATAAACTATTCTTTGATATTTTAAAAATATTTTTTTCTTTTTTATTAATTTCTATTTCAATTTTATTATATTTTATTAATCATCCTCTTTCAATAGGATTATTAATTTTAATTCAAACTCTATTATCTTGTTTACTCTCAGGAATATTAATTAATACTTATTGATTTTCATATATTTTATTTTTAATTTTCTTAGGAGGATTATTAGTTTTATTTATTTATGTGTCAAGAGTAGCTTCAAATGAATTATTTAAAATTAATTTTACTAATAAATTTTTTTTTATTTATATTTTTTTTATTATAATTATAAGATTTTTTTTCAGTAATAATTTAATTTGAATAAATTTTTCATTTAATGATGAAATAACTAATTTTTTTAATTCAATTTTTTTTTTTAATAATGAATATAATTTTAATTTATCTAAACTATATAATAAGCAAAATTATTTAATAATAATAATAATAATTATATATTTATTTATTACATTAATTGCAATCGTAAAAATTACAAATATTTATTTTGGTCCTTTACGATCCTTCAATAACTAATGATAAACTTATTTAAATCTATTCGTAAAACTCACCCAGTAATTAAAATTATTAATGGATCATTAGTTGACTTACCAACACCTTCAAATATTTCATCATGATGAAATTTTGGTTCTTTATTAGCTTTATGCTTAATAATTCAAATTTTAACAGGTTTATTTTTAACAATATATTATACTGCTAACGTAGAATTAGCATTTTTTAGAGTTAATTATATTTGCCGAAATGTTAATTACGGTTGATTAATTCGAACACTTCACACTAATGGAGCATCTTTTTTTTTTATTTGTATTTATTTTCATATTGGACGAGGAATTTATTATGAATCATTTAATTTAAAATTCACTTGAATAATTGGAGTTATTATTTTATTCTTACTAATAGCTACAGCTTTTATAGGATATGTATTACCTTGAGGGCAAATATCTTTTTGAGGAGCTACAGTAATTACTAATCTTTTATCAGCAATTCCTTATTTAGGAACAATATTAGTTAATTGAATCTGAGGAGGATTTGCAGTTGATAATGCAACTTTAACCCGATTTTATACTTTCCATTTTTTATTTCCTTTTATTATTCTAATAATAACTATAATTCATTTATTATTTCTTCATCAAACAGGATCTAATAATCCTTTAGGAATTAATAGAAATTTAGATAAAATTCCATTTCATCCATTTTTCACATTCAAAGATTTAATTGGATTTATTATATTAATTTCAATTTTAACTTTTCTTTCATTAATTAATCCTTATTTATTAGGGGATCCAGATAATTTTATTCCAGCCAACCCATTGGTAACTCCAATTCATATTCAACCAGAATGATATTTTTTATTTGCATATGCTATTTTACGATCTATCCCAAATAAATTAGGGGGTGTAATTGCATTGGTAATATCCATTTTAATTTTAATTATTTTACCATTTACATTTAATAAAAAAATTCAAGGTATTCAATTTTATCCATTAAATCAAATTTTATTTTGATCTTTAATTACAACAATTATTTTATTAACTTGAATTGGAGCCCGATCTGTTGAAGCCCCATATATTATTACAGGACAAATTCTTACATTAATTTATTTTTCTTATTTTATTATAAACCCAATTTTAAATAAATTTTGAGATAAATTAATTTTTAATTATTAATTAATGAGCTTGTAAAGCATTTGTTTTGAAAACTTAAGAAAGAATATAAATATTCTATTAATTTATACTAAATTTATTTTATATATTAAAATTATTTTTAATCCTATAAAAAATAATAAATAATTTAAAGATAAAGGTAAATATCTTTTTCAACATAAATATATTAATTTATCATAACGATAACGAGGTAATGTCCCTCGAACTCAAATAAAAAAAAAAGATAAGAATACTAATTTTAAATAAAATATTAAATTTAGATCATAACCCCCCATATAAATAATGACAAATAATAATCTTATAAATAAAATTCTAGAATATTCAGCTAAAAAAATTAAAGCAAACCCCCCTCTTCTATATTCAATATTAAATCCTGAAACTAATTCTCTTTCCCCCTCAGCAAAATCAAAAGGTGTACGATTAGTTTCTGCTATTAATGATGATAAAAAACATATTCTCAAAGGTATTATTATTATTATTAATCAAATTAAATACTGATATTCTCTAAACTTAACTATATTAAAATCCATAATTAAAATAATACTAGATATTAAAATTAAAGATAAACTTACTTCGTAAGAAATCGTTTGAGCTACTGCTCGTAATCCCCCTAATAAAGAATAATTTCTATTAGAAGATCAACCAGCAATTAATAAAGTATAAACCCCAATTCTTGTACAACATAAAAAAAATAATAATCCTAAATTAAAAATAATTATATTAAATCTATAAGGAATTAATATTCAAATTATTAAAGATAATATAAATCTAATAATTGGAGAAAAATAAAAAGAAAAATAATTAGAATAATTTAAATAAACTTGTTCTTTAGAAAATAACTTAATAGCATCACAAAATGGTTGTAAAATACCTAATATTCCTATTTTATTTGGACCCTTACGAATTTGAATATAGCCTAAAACCTTACGTTCTAATAATGTTAAAAAAGCTACACTAATTAATACACCAATTAATAAAATTAAAATTCCAATAAAAATATTATATAAATCTTGTATTATCATATACTATTTATATAATATATTATTATATATTTATGAACTCTAAAATCATCACATTTTTCTGTCAAAATAGTAAATTATTAATTATTAATATTCATTAAATTTTAATTATTAAAAATATTTGATCCTTTCGTACTAAAATATTTAAATATTTTAAAGATAGAAACCAACCTGGCTCACACCGGTTTGAACTCAGATCATGTAAGATTTTAATGATCGAACAGATCAAAATTTTAAACTTTTGCATTTAAATTTTATCTTAATCCAACATCGAGGTCGCAAACTTTTTCTCTTATTTGTACTAAAAGAAAATATTACGCTGTTATCCCTAAGGTAATTTTTTCTTTTAATCATAATTTATGGATCAATTTTTCACTTATTTATGTTAAATATAAAAAAAAGTTATATTAATTTTTCTATCACCCCAACAAAATATTAATTTTATTTTTAATTTTTAATTATATACATAATCTTAAATAATTTTAATATAAAACTCTATAGGGTCTTCTCGTCTTTTAAATTTATTTTAGCTTTTTAACTAAAAAATTAAATTTTATTTTTAATTTAGAGACAGTTTATATTTCATCAAATCTTTCATACAAGTCTTCAATTAAAAGACTATTGATTATGCTACCTTTGTACAGTCAATATACTGCAGCCCTTTAATATTATTATCAGTGGGCAGATTAGACTTTAAATTATTTACTAAAAGACATGTTTTTGATAAACAAGTGAATATAAAATTTTGCCGAATTCCTTTAATTTAATTTTAATTAATTAAATTATTTTTATTTACTATAATATACTAATTTTATCATTATTTCTAATTTTTTATTATTTATATTATTATTTTATATAAAATTAAATTTAATTAAATTTTATTTTAAATAAAATTTTTTATAATAAATTATAATTTTTAAACAATATAAATTTTAAAATTTTTATTTAATTTTAATTTATTATAAACATTTATATTAAAGCTTATCCCTTAATATATTTAATTTTAAAAATTTTATTTTTAATTATAATTAAAAATAAAATTTTTTAAATTTTAAATTAAATTTTTTTCTAAAATAACTAGATATATTTAAAAACGATTAACATTTCATTTCAAATTAATTATTAAAAATAATTTTTCTACATTAACTTTTATAATTAATTAACTCTTTTAAATTCGAGATTTTTTTTTAAAAAAAATATTTTTTAATAAACTCTGATACACAAGATACACTATATAAAAATTACTTTTTTATTAATTAATTTTCAACTATTTCAAATTTCTTTTTCAATACTAATTTACTATAAAATAATTTATTTTTTTTTAAAAAAATACTTTAACATCCCCCAATATTAAAAATTTTTTTATTATTTTTATTTTATTAATTTTCCCCCTCAAATTAATTAATTATTTTAATTTCTTTTCAATGTAAATGAAATACTTAACAAGCTCTAATTTGTTCATTCTAGAAACACTTTCCAGTACCTCTACTTTGTTACGACTTATTTCAATTTTTAAATGAAAGTGACGGGCAATATGTACATATTTCAATTTTTAATCATTTTAATAAATTAATTAAAATTACATTTAAATCCACCTTCAATTAAATTTTACAAAATTCTTTTCGTTTAAATAAATTTATTGTAATCCATCTTAAACTTAATTATAAACTGCATCTTGATCTGAATTAAATTTTATTTTAAATTTTAAAATATTATTTTTATTTAAAAATATTTTTTTAACAATGATATACAAAATTATAAATTAAGTAAATTTATTCGTGGATTATCAATTATTAGACAGATTCCTCTAAATGAACTAAAATACCGCCATATTATTTAAGTTTCAATAAAATATTATTTACTATTTTAGTATTTTTAATTAAATTTTTAATAATAGGGTATCTAATCCTAGTTTATAATAAAATTTGGTAAATCATAATTTCATTATAATTTTTAATTAAATTAAAATTTCACTTAATAATTTAATATTTAATTTAATTATATTATTATTTATTATATACTGAAATAATTTAATTTAATTTTTGTTTAACCGCAACTGCTGGCACAAAATTAGTTATTAATTTAAATATTACTAAATCTTAATTTCTTAAATTTTTAATTTTAATTACTGTAAAATTTAATTAATTATTATTAAAATAATTAAAATTTAATACTAAAATTTACATGTAAAATAAATTTATAATAAAATATATAAAATATAAAAAATTTATCTATTTACCTTATTTTTTACATAGATTTTTTTTTTTTTTTTTTTACGTTATATATTTAATAAACATTAATAAATTTTTATTACTTCTCTTATTTCTTTTCTGTTAATATTATTATAAAAATTAATATAATTATAAATCAATTATAATTCTATTTAAATAACAATATATTATGAATGTATATATTAATTAAATAAAAAAGTTAATATATATAAATTATATTAATTAATTAAAAATTTAATTAATTAATATAATTTTTATAATGTAAATATTTAATATATATATATATATATATATAGCGCACATATATATATACACACATATATACATGTATATATATATATATTAAACCGTAGTTAATAATTTTTGTATAAATGATTAAA